TTATATATTAATTAATATAATAAATTATAAGTATAAATGGCTATATATTTAATATTATAAAGAACTATAAGTGCAAAATTATATATAAATAATATTAATGTATTTAAATAAATGTTAATATACATAGACTAATAATTTAATATTAAATATATAATAATGCACAAACGTATTATGAAACAATAAATCCCTGAAATGTATAAAATTTTAAAAATATTTTTTAGATCTCTTTCTATTTCTCTTTATATAAGCCTTGTCTGATTTCAGATAACTGCATTAATTTATAGTTAATCTCATGATTCCAGAAATGGATTCTCTTGAAATAATTAAATATAAATCATAATAAATTCTTAATTACAAATGATTTTGATAATTATTATTAAAAATTAAATAATTATATTTATATATTAAATTTAATAAATAAATCATAAAATTTCATTTTATTCTTTATTTATTTTTTATTTTTTAATTATTAAGTTTTCTGAAAAGAACCTTCAATGTCTTTCTAGGTATTTTTTAAACTATTGGTATTAATATTTCTTATTATATATATATATAGTTTAAAAATTAATATAAAAATAAAAATAAGCTAAGAAAGCTCATGGGTTCATACCCCATTAATATAAGTTAGAATCTTTTTTTTTATATAAAAATTAAAGTGCCTGAAAAAGGATTATCTTGATAGGATAAATCATGTAATAAATAATTACCTTTAATATACTAACAATAGAATTAAACTATTACCTAAAGAATCAAAATCTTTTATGCATAAACAACTCTTAGTAAATGACAAAATTAATTAACAATAAATTTAAACTAACTTTTTATTTAATATTAATATTCAGAACAATTATAGCAATATCCTCAAATTCATGAATAAGAATATGAATAAGATTAGAAATCAACATAATATCTTTTATCCCATTAATAATAAACACCCCCTTAAACCTATCAACTAATGCTATAATCAAATACTTTCTAACTCAAGCTGTATCTTCCTCTATACTAATTATTAGATTAATAATACTAAAAATACAAAACAATTACGCTTCCTCCAATTTAATTTACACACTAATAACAACAAGATTATTATTTAAATTAAGAGCAGCCCCCCTTCATTGATGATTACCATCAATAATCAATGAAATCTCCTGAATTAACTGCTTAATCTTATTAACCTGACAAAAAATTATCCCTATGTATATGATTAATACCATAGAGTTCAAATCAACAATAATTACCTTCTGCGCCTCCTTTTCTGCTATACTAGGAAGAATCTCTGGGCTAAATCAAACCTCATTAAAAATAATTTTAACATACTCATCAATTACCCACACAGGATGAATATTACACACAATAAATATAAATAAAATTATTATATCAATATATTTATTAATTTATAGATTATTAATCTTATCAGTCACTATTATATGTAAAACTCTTAATATAAATTATTTATCCCAAATATTTTTAATAAATAATAAAAAAAATATAATAAAAATAATAATAACAATAATATTCTTATCAATAAGAGGGCTGCCTCCTTTCATTAGATTCACCCCCAAAATTTTCACATTAATAATAATAATTAACAACAAAATATTAATAGAAACAATAATTTTACTAATATCTACTTTAATTTCATTAAAATTTTATATAAATCCATTAATTACTTCATTAATATTAAATTATTATAACAATAAATCTACTATATTAAATATAAAATTAAATAAATTAAATCTATTAATTATCATTAATCTATCTATTAATTTAATTTTAATTAAATATTTAAATCAAATTATAATTTAAAGATTTTAAGTTAAACAAAACTATTATCCTTCAAAGTTAAAAATAAACTAATTATTTAAATCTTAATAAAGGAAATATAAATTTCATAAATAAATTTACAATTTATCACCTATAATCAGTCACTTTATCTAAATAAATTTTAATACATACGCTAATATAATTTTAAACTTGCAATTTAATGTTATAAATTTAACTATAAAACTTCACGCCCTTTCTATAATTAAATTTAATTAACAAATGAATATTTTCTACTAACCATAAAGATATCGGTACCTTATATTTTATCCTAGGAATATGATCAGGAATAATTGGAACCTCATTCAGAATCCTTATTCGATTAGAATTAAGAACTCCTAACAGTCTTCTAAGTAATGACCAAACATACAACACCCTAGTAACCTCTCATGCCTTCTTAATAATTTTCTTCATAGTTATACCAATCATAATTGGAGGATTCGGAAATTGACTAATCCCCCTCATAATTTCAGCTCCTGATATAGCTTTTCCTCGTATAAACAATTCTAGATTCTGACTCCTGCCCCCTTCTCTAATTCTACTAACTTCAAGAAACTTTATTGATTTAGGAACAGGAACAGGATGAACCATCTACCCCCCTCTATCAAGAAACTTGGGTCATGCAAGATCTTCGATAGACCTAACTATTTATTCCCTACATATAGCAGGTATTTCCTCAATTATAGGAGCTATTAATTTTATCTCTTCAACAATTAACATACGAAATAAAGGAATATCCTCTGAACGACTCACCTTATTTACTTGATCAGTATCAATCACAGCACTACTTTTAATATTATCATTGCCCGTTCTAGCAGGAGCTATCACAATATTATTAACAGACCGAAACTTAAACACATCATTCTTTGACCCAGCTGGAGGGGGGGACCCCCTCCTATTCCAACACCTATTTTGATTTTTTGGCCATCCAGAAGTTTATATTTTAATCTTACCAGGATTCGGAATTATTTCACATATCATTTATCAAGAAGCAGGGAAAAAAGAAACATTTGGAACTTTAGGAATAATCTATGCTATAATAACCATCGGAATCCTAGGATTTATTGTCTGAGCCCACCATATATTTACAGTAGGAATAGATGTAGACACCCGAGCATACTTCACAGCAGCCACTATGATTATCGCTATCCCTACAGGAATCAAAATTTTTAGATGATTAGCTACTCTTCATGGAACTCAACTAATATACTCCCCCCCAATCCTATGAACTTTAGGATTTATCTTCTTATTCACCTTAGGAGGATTAACAGGGATTATATTATCCAATTCATCTCTAGACATTATCCTACATGATACTTACTATGTAGTTGCACATTTTCATTATGTTCTTTCAATAGGAGCTGTTTTCACAATTATAGCAGGATTTATCTACTGATACCCTTTATTTACAGGATTAACCCTACATAAATCCTGATTAAATACACAATTCACAATTATATTCCTAGGAGTTAACCTAACTTTCTTCCCACAACATTTCTTAGGATTAAATGGAATACCCCGTCGCTACTCTGACTATCCAGATTCTTATTTAACATGAAATGTAATTTCATCCATTGGATCAATAATTACCATAACTAGAATACTAATATTAATATTTATCTTATGAGAAAGACTATCAGCTCAACGTCAAATAATAAACATAAACTATATCAACACAGCAATCGAATGAAACCAACTTACTCCACCCTCCGAACATAGATATAATGAGACCCCTTTAACATTTAATTAACCCTATTGCCCCTTTTATTAATATAATTTTATCTTAATTAATTAATCTAATATGGCAGAAATATGCCTTGGATTTAAGCCCCAATCATGATTTATTAACTAACTCTATTAGAATCCTAACTAAAGTAATTAAATCACAATTAACCCACCCATAAAATTAAGTTCCTATATATATATATATATATATATATATATATATATATAAATTTTAAATTCAAAAAATTTTTTTAACTAAAAATTATTAGAAATGTTTGAATTATCTGACATCTTAACTTTTAGAATCTCCTTACTAGAAATAACAACCCAAACTATTTTAATCCTCCTATGCCTACAAGAACTCCAAATACTTAACCTTAGCCCAGAATCTCTCGCTTTATTAACATATGGCTTAAAGCTAGACTTAGTAGACCATTTTCAAGAACCTATTACCAATCAAATAAATCAAATAAATCATATAAATCAACTAAACCCATATCGAGGAGATTAAATTACAAATTATATTTTTGATCCACTCCCTACTACCTTTCTATGAAACTCTTTAATAATCACTCCCCCAATTATAAATTTTATAAATCATTAATTCTTAATCTATAAAATATTCCCTCTTTTTATAAAATTAAAATCAAACTTTCTAATATTAATCTTGGAATTAAATACCAACAAATGATTTAATTTATTAATTCTATTAGAAATCCCTACATGATCCTCTTTAAATATACAAAATGCCTCTTCCCCTTTAATAGAACAAATAATTTATTTTCATGACCACACAATAATCATCCTAATCATTATTACTATAACAATTGGCTTATTAATAATAACTATAACAAACAACAAACTAATCAATCGAAATTTACTAAATGCACAAAAAACTGAAACTATATGAACTATTACTCCTGCATTAACTTTAACTTGTATCGCATCTCCTTCCTTATACCTCCTATATATAAGAGATGATAATAATAATATAACCCCAAACCTAACAATTAAAATCACAGGACATCAATGATACTGAAATTATGAATTAGAAGGAATTAAATTTATTAATTATGACTCCTTCATACTCCCATTAAATAACAAAAACTACTTAATTCGAAACTTAGAAACTGACTCATTATTAACCCTACCTACTAATACCCCCATCCGTTTACTAGTAACATCTACTGATGTTATCCATTCATGAACAATTCCTTCCCTAGGAATTAAAATCGATGGTATCCCAGGACGACTAAATCAAACTATAACAAATATCAATCGCCCTGGAATCTTCACAGGTCAATGCTCAGAAATCTGTGGAATTAACCACTCATTCATACCTATTAATATTGAAAGAATCCCAATAAAATATTACCTAGATTGATTTAAATATATAAATTAAACCCATTAAGAAACTATAAATAGTATTGGTCTCTTAAACCAAATAATGGTAAATCAAAATGTACCCTTAATGAAAAGAATTAGTTAAAACAAAACATTAATATGTCATATTGAAATTATTAGAAAAGTCTAATATTCTTTCATCCCTCAAATATCCCCAATATTATGACTCCCTCTCTTTATTTATTTTAATTTTATTCTTTTATTATTTATCATCATAATTTATTACTTTTTTTTACCTCCTATCCCAACCCCTGCCTACCCATCTATTTACGTTCCCTTTAATGCTTGAAAATGATAATAAATTTATTCTCCTCATTTGATCCAACAACAAATATATTAAATTTATCTATAAATTGAATAAGAACAATAATGGGGATACTATTAATCCCCCTTATATACTGAGTCACTCCCCCTCGTATAAGAATTATAATTTTAACCCCTCTAATCAGCTTAAATAAAGAAATAAAAATTTTAATAAAAAATAAAGAAGCTTCATTAATTTTTATATCTTTATTTATCATAATTTTTTTTAATAACTTTTTAGGACTTTTCCCATATATCTTTACTAGCCCCAGACACTTAACATTTTCCTTAACATTAGCTCTCCCCCTATGAATAAGATTCAATTTATACGGATGATTAAACAACACAATCCACATATTATCCCACTTAGTACCTCAAAATACTCCCCCTATGCTCATGCCTTTTATAGTCTTAATTGAAACATCAAGAAATATAATTCGAACAATCACACTATCTGTACGATTAACAGCTAATATAATTGCAGGCCACTTACTAATAACTCTTTTAAGAAATATAGGGCCTAATATGCCCCCTATCCTTTTACCTGCCCTAATTATTACTCAAATCCTACTTTTAACCTTAGAATCCGCTGTCGCCATAATTCAATCTTATGTATTTATTGTATTAAGAGTATTATACTCAAATGAAGTAAATTAATGACTAAATTAACACATCCTTTTCATCTAGTTGACAAAAGCCCCTGACCCTTTATAAGATCCCTAACGTTAATAGCCCTACTAATTAACTCAATTAATTGACTAAACTCCCATAAAATTTTCTTAATAATCTGAAGATTCATGTCATTAAACTTAATTCTTTACCAATGATGACGAGATATTATTCGAGAAAGCACCTACCAAGGGCATCATACGCTTTCAGTATCCTCTGGATTACGATGAGGAATAATTCTTTTTATTACATCTGAAATTTTCTTTTTTATTTCATTTTTTTGAGCTTTCTTCCATAGAGCCCTTTCCCCCTCTATTGAAATTGGAATCCTATGACCCCCTAAAGGAATCACCCCCTTTAATCCTACTCACATCCCTCTTTTAAACACAATCCTACTGCTATCCTCCGGACTCACTATCACCTGATCCCATCATAGAATTATAAATAAGAATAATCATAATGCTACCCAAAGATTAATAATAACTATCACCTTAGGTATCATCTTCTCTATACTCCAAATATACGAATATTACACTTCCCCTTTTACTATCTCAAGATCTATCTATGGATCAACATTTTTTATATCTACTGGATTCCATGGAATCCATGTATTAATCGGAACTACTTTTTTGATAATTAACTACTTCCGATTAAATTTATCACATTTATCTAACCACCATCATTTTAGATTTGAAGCAGCAGCATGATACTGACATTTTGTTGATATTGTATGACTATTCTTATATATTTCTATTTATTGATGATGTAATTATTTGTATAATATAAATAATAGTATATTTGATTTCCAATCAAAAAGTCTAAATTTAGTACAAATAATTAAATTAATTACTATCTTAACATTAATCACTTGCAGCCTACCTTTATTGATCATAATTTTAACCTCTTTAATTTCAAAAAAATCTTATTATGATCGAGAAAAAAGATCCCCCTTTGAATGTGGATTTGATCCAAAAGGATCTTCCCGGATGCCTCTATCAATTCAATTTTTCATAATTACAATCATTTTTCTAATTTTCGATGTAGAAATTTCACTTATTCTACCTATTATTGTAACTCTAAATAACTCTAATATAGCCCCTTGATTAACCTCAATTACTATTTTTATCATTATCCTTCTAATAGGACTATATTATGAATGAAATTATGGATCTTTAAATTGATACACTTAACTAGGATAATAGTTAAAAATAACATTTAAATTGCAATTAAAAAGTATTGAAAATAATCAATTTATCTTAAGTATGAAATAATTTTTATAATCAATTTCGACTTGATTCTCAAGGCTTACTACCTCTTACTTTTAATTAAAGCCAAAAAGAGGCATATTATTGTTAATAATATTATTGAACTCAAATTCTAATTAAAGAAATATAAAGTTTAAATAATTGCTTCTAACTATTTATTTTAATGGTTAAATTCCATTAATATTTCTTATATATATATATATATATATATATATATATATATATATATATTTATATATTTATATAATTTAAAAAAAATAATACATTTTCATTGTAAATTTAAGATATTATTCTTTATAAATTATCTAAAGATTATAACATCATTTTATCATCTTCAATGACACACTTTATACTTAAGTTATTTAAATAAAAAATAAAAATAAAATTAACCACACAAAAAACATAAAAAATAAATAAATAAACGCTAAATAAATTACATTGAATTCATTCATTAATCTTAGAAATTTTAATAAATCTAGAATAAATTATTTTACCACCCAATCACTCTCTCCATCCTTGATCTATATTTTTTACTAAATATCTCCCAATACCTAAAGGGTACTTAATTAATCCTATAGTTCTTAAAATTGGTATAAATCATATACCCCCCAAAAAATAAGTAATTAAATAATAAATATCTGCCTTAATAATCTTAATTCTAATATTTAAATAAAACAAAAAATACCCTCCAATCCCCCCTATTAAAATAAGCCCTAAAGGAATTAACTTTATGAATAAAGGTAAACAAATTATATAAGGACAAGAAAAAATTATTCATCTTACCCTCCTCCCACCAAAAATTACAAATAATACTATTCCCAATATCCTCTTCATTATTTGAGAATTCCCCCTTATATCTAATCCTCCAATACCTAATAAATTTACCCCCCCCAATATAGAATAATAAAATAAACGAAAAGTATATATAACTGTAAATAACATAGAAAAAAAAAATATTACATAAATTAATAAATTATACAAAGAACATATAACTCTCTCCAAAATTATATCTTTAGAATAAAACCCTGATAAAAAAAGAAACCCACACAACCTTATATTAGCTACATTAAAACAAATAGATAATAAAGGTATATAATTAAAAACTCCCCCCATATACCGAATATCTTGTTGATGCCCTAAATTATGAATTAAAATACCAGCAGACATAAATAACATTGCTTTAAACACCGCATGAATAATCAAATGAAAAAAGGTCAAATCAACAAACCCTAAACAAAAAATTCTAACTATTAACCCCAATTGACTTAAAGTAGATAATGCAATAATCTTTTTTAAATCATACTCAAAATTAGCCCCTAATCCTGCTATAAACATCGTAATTCTTGAAATTAAAATTAACTCATCTGTAACCCCCCTCAAATAATAAACATCCCTAAAACGAATCATTAAATAAACTCCCGCAGTAACCAAAGTAGAAGAATGAACTAAAGAAGAGACAGGTGTTGGAGCTGCTATAGCAGCAGGCAACCAAGAAGAAAAAGGAAATTGAGCACTTTTAGTTAAAGAAGCAATTATAATTAACCCTCTAAGAAATACCCCCCCATCTCTATAATTAACCCCTCTTAAATAAAAACTTAAATTCCACCCCCCGTAATTTAATATTCAAGCTCCTGCTAAAATTAATGAAATATCCCCAACACGATTAATTAAAATAGTCAATGAACCAGCATTAAAGGATCTTACATTTTGATAGTAAATTACTAAACAGTAAGAAATTAGCCCTAACCCATCCCAACCTAACAAAATCCTAATTAAATTAGGTCTAACAATTAACAAAAGTATTGAAAAAACAAATAAAATAATTAATAAAATAAAACGTAATAAATTATTGTCCCCCCTCAAATAAGAATTTCTATATAAAATTACCATACTAGAAATTATTAATACTAACCCTATAAAAATTAATCTTACTCAATCAAATAATAAGATACCCTCAATATCTATAGAATTTATTTTTAAAATTGACCACTCTAATAAAAAAACAAAATCATATATTTTAAATTTTATCCCTATAAATCCTAAAAAAATACCTAATAGCCCTACAAAAAAAGATCATAATTTAATTTTAAATACACTAATTATTCAAGATAATATTTTACAACTTTGACCCCACAAATCAACATTTTTATTAAACTACTTAAATAAATCCACAATACAAACAATTCCCTATTTAAAATTATAATATTTAAAGGTACCCAATGCAATAAAACTAATATAAACTCCCGTAAATTATTATAAAAAATATAAAACACTCTTATAAATTTACCATGCTGTGTAAAAGAATATAAATATAGAGTATAAACAAACCTAAAAAAAGAAATAATCACTAAAATAAATATAGTAACAAAACTTCATCTCACTAATCTATTAATTAACATAATTTCTCTTAATAACCTTAAAGAAGGAGGAGCCGCAAAATTACAAGAACAAAGAAAAAATCACCATAAGGTCATCCTAGGAAAAATATTAATCAACCCTTTATTTAAAAAAATACTTCGTCTACCTAATCGTTCATAAACAATATTTAAAAGACAAAATAACCCTGAAGAACAAAGACCATGAGAAATCATTATTAAATAAGACCCACAAATCCCTCATTTTATTAAAGTTATTGTTCCCCCCAAAACTAAACTTATATGAACAACAGATGAATACGCAACTAAAGACTTTAAATCAACTTGAAACATACATATCAATCTAATAACTCCTCCCCCAATTAACCTCAATGAAACTCAAATAAAATTATACTTTACACCCCCCCCATTAATTAAAGATATTAAACGTAATAGCCCATACCCTCCTAATTTCAATATAACTCCTGCTAAAATTATAGACCCAGAAATCGGAGCTTCCACATGAGCCTTAGGTAATCATAAATGAACTAAAAATATAGGCATTTTTACTAAAAAAGCTAAAATTAACCTTAAATATAAATAAAACCCATCTAAATTAACACATCTCCCTATCAAAGAATATATTAAAGTGCCCTCTCTCTCAAAAAGATAAAAAATCCCTAACATTAAAGGAAAAGAAGCTATTAATGTATAAAAAAATAAATATATCCTTGCTTGAACTCGTTCCGATTGATTCCCTCACCCCAAAATTAAAAATAAAACCGGAATTACCCTGCACTCAAAAAAAAAATAAAACATAAATAAATTTAAAGAACTAAAAGTAAGCCCCAAAAATAATATTAATCCAATAAATATTAATAAAAATTTTCTTACCCTATAATCAATTTCATAGATTTTAACTCTAGCTATAATTATAAGCCCACCGACTCATAAAGTTAATAAAAGTAAACCAAAAGAAAGAATATCCCAACAAAAAAAATAACTAATTCCCCCACACTGACCCCCTCTTAAAGAACCTCCTACTAAAATAAAAAATACCCCTCTGATTCCAAAAAATAACACTTGAAAAATTCAAAAAATACGACTCACAAAACATAAAGGAATCATAAATAAAAAAAAAAATAAAAATTTTAACATTTAATCAAATTAAATAACTCATAAAAATCATTACCATATGAACGAATTATCCTAATTAAAATTGAAATCCCTAAAACACCTTCACAAACCCTAAAAACTAAAAAAATTATACTAAAATAAGATTCATAAATTAATAAATTTAAATAAATAAATAAAATTATATAAATACTTAAAACTATAAACTCTAACCTTAAAAGAACAACTAATAAATGCTTAAACTTTGAACAAAAAACATAAAACCCCCTCAAAAATATAAATAATATGATTAATCATCTAAAATTTATAATATAAATAATTAGTTTTAATAGTTTAATATAAAAATACTGATTTTGTAAATCAAAGATAAGAAAAATCTTTTAAAACTTCAGAAAAAAGTTACTCAATACTTATCTTTAATCTCCAAAATTAATATTTTTATTAAACTATTTTCTGTATAACAATAATAATAATTTGAATCTCGATTAATTTAACAATTATATTCTGCTTCATAAAACACCCCCTCTCAATAGGATTAAATTTAATGATACAAACAACTATCGTTTCAATTATTACTAGAATACACTCTAATACCTCTTGATTTTCATATATCCTCTTCCTTATTATAGTAGGTAGTATATTAATTTTATTTCTTTACATTATTAGAATCTCTTCTAATGAAAAATTTACCCCTATCCCTTCAAATATTATATTAATTCCTATTAGACTAATATTAATATCATTACTACTAATAAAGCTTAACTCTCAAGACTTTATACTACTTACAAGAAAAATACACCCCAAAGAAATCTTACAAATAATTAATTACGAATTTAATACAAATTTAAATTTTATATCTCTTAATAAACTCTATAACACACCCACTAATATAATAATTATTTTAATAATATTTTACTTATTATTTACTTTAATTATCATTGTAAAAATTATTAAAATTAATCAATCCTCCCCCCTCCGAAAAAAAACTTAATGAATAAAATTTGAAAAACCCCATTAATAATAATAATTAATAAATCACTAATCAGACTCCCTTCCCCCAGAAATATTTCTTTAATATGAAACTTTGGGTCTTTATTAGGATTATGCTTAATAATCCAAATAATTACAGGATTATTTTTAACCATACATTACACCCCTAATATCGAACTAGCATTCTCTAGAGTAATTCATATTTGCCGCGACGTTAATAGAGGATGAATTATACGATCTCTACACGCAAATGGAGCATCATTTTTCTTTTTTATTATATACCTCCATATCAGTCGAGGAATATATTATGGCTCTTTTCACAATATAAATGTATGAAACACTGGAATCATCATCCTTTTAATAACTATATCTACTGCTTTTATAGGGTATGTATTGCCTTGAGGACAAATATCCTTTTGGGGGGCAACAGTCATTACTAATTTAATATCCGCCATCCCCTATTTAGGCACCAACCTAGTACAATGGATTTGAGGAGGCTTTTCAATTGACAATGCAACACTTAACCGATTTTTTACAATCCATTTTATACTTCCTTTCATTATTTCAGCATTAATTATAATCCATTTAATATTTCTACATAGAACAGGTTCTAATAACCCCCTAGGAACTAACAGAAATCTAGATAAAATCCCCTTTCACCCCTATTTTACTTATAAAGATATTATAGGATTCTTAGTGATATTAATACTATTATATTTAATAATTTTAATCTCCCCTAATATATTAAGAGACCCGGATAATTACTCCCCAGCTAACTCCCTAAATACTCCCTCCCATATTAAGCCTGAATGATATTTTTTATTTGCCTACGCTATTCTTCGATCTATCCCTAATAAATTAGGTGGAGTTATTGCCTTAACCTTATCAATTCTAATTCTATTAATTATACCACTACACCACCCTAAAAGCTTTAAATCATTAATATTTTACCCTTTAAATCAAATTATATTTTGATCATTAATTACAAATTTAATTCTATTAACCTGGATTGGAGGGTGCCCTATAACCCCCCCATACACCACTATTAGCCCAATCCTATCTATCACATACTTTTGTTATTTTATCTATTACCCTTTAACTTCCAATTTATGAGACTTATTGATAAATAAATCTCTCTAAATTAATGAGTTTGAATAAACATATGTTTTGAAAACATAAAATAAAAGTTATAGTCTTTTATTAATTTTAATTTACTCTATAAAAAAGAAATAAATAATATTTTAACCCCTAAAAAAAATATTAAATAATTCAACGAAATTCTCAAAAACCTTTTTCAAGCTAATATTATTAACTTATCATAACGAAACCGAGGTAAAGTCCCACGAATTAAAATAAAAATACTAGAAATCATTAACAAATTAATATAAAATCTAATATTAAACACCCCCCCCCCTAAAAACCTTAAACAAAATAACATCCTTATAAACAAAATACTAGCATACTCAGCCAAAAAAATTAAAGAAAAGCCTCCTGCCCCATATTCTACATTAAACCCTGACACTAATTCAGACTCCCCCTCAGTAAAATCAAAAGGAGTCCGATTTGTTTCTGCTAATCTAATAATTAATCATATAAGTCTTAACGGCAATATAAATAATATAAATACTCCCTTAATCTGAAACTTATAAAGACTTAATAAATTAAATCTCTCAATTATTAAAATAATTGATATAAACAATAAAATTATGCTAACCTCATATGAAATAGTCTGTGCCACAGCTCGAATCCCCCCCAATAAAGAATACTTAGAATTAGAAGACCACCCTGCAACCATAATTCCATACACCCCTACTCTCAAACAACAAAATATAAATATAACCCCTAAATTAAATGAATATAAATTAGTAATATAAGGCATTACCCTCCAACATATTATAATAATAAATAACCTAAAAACAGGAGAAAAATAAAAAGGAATATAATTTACTAAAATTAAATAAACTTGCTCTTTACTAAATAATTTAATTGCATCACAAAATGGCTGCATAATCCCTCTTAAAGCTACCTTATTAGGACCTTTACGAATCTGTATATACCCTAACAACTTACGCTCTAATAAAGTTAAAAACCCAACCCCAACTATAACCATAATAATCAATACCAATCTCCCTATCAAAGATAAAACAATTTCTTTATTTATTACTATTTATATTATTACTAATATATTAATAAATTCTAAATTTATTACATTTATCTGCCAAAATAGTTAAATCATAATATTAATTAAATAATCATTAAATTATAAATTATTATAAACATTTATTCCTTTCGTACTAAAATATCTAAACTAATTACAGATAGAAACCAACCTGGCTTACACCGGTCTGAACTCAGATCATGTAAAAATTTAAAGGTCGAACAGACCTAAATTTATAAGCTCCTACACCTAAAATTAATTTTAATCCAACATCGAGGTCGCAATCTCTTTTATCAATAAGAACTTTCAAAAAAAATTACGCTGTTATCCCTAAGGTAATTTAATCTAATAATCTTATAAATAAGGATCAATAAAATCATAAATCAATGTTTAACTTATTAAAAAAGTTCAATAAATTTTCCAATCACCCCAACCAAATAAATATAGTTATTTAATAAATAATTAAATACATAAATACTATAATTATAAAACTCTATAGGGTCTTCTCGTCCCTTAATTAAATTTAAGCTTTTTCACTCAAAAATTAAGTTCAATCATTAATATAAATGAGACAGTATATATTACATTCAATCATTCATTCCAGTCTCTAATTAAGAGACTAATTATTATGCTACCTTTGCACGGTCAAAATACCGCGGCCATTAAATTCATCATTGGGCAGATTAGACTTTAAATTAAAATCAGAAAGACATGTTTTTGTTAAACAGGTGAATATATTCTTATTATTGCCAAATTCCTTACTTATACTTTTCTATATATATATATATATATAATTTACTAATATTATCATTATTACAAAATTATACTTAATATAAAATTTATTTAAATAAAATATCTAAATTAAATAAAATCAAAACTAACTATAAATAAATTATAACATTTATAAAATAATGGATATTATTAAACCTTTATATATATAATATTATATATAATTCTAGAATATATAATTTAAAGATTACCCCCTAAAATATAAGTAAATTAATCTAATCTATTTAATTATTAAAATAAATTAAATATTAATCCCCTAAATTAAATTTATTTCTTTAAAAACTAGATATATTTAAAATCGACTAACATTTCATTACCAACATTTTATTAAATATATTCATTAAACAATATAATTCATAAAATATTAACTCTTTTAAATTCGAGATAAAATAATAAAATTAATAAAATTAATAACCCCTGATACACAAGGTAAGATCAATTAAATCTACTTTATTAATATTCAATTTTCATTATATTTCAAATTACCTTTACAGATCTATTACTCTATAATATTATTAATTAATTCTCTTAAATACTAAAACTTACCATAAATAAAATTATTTTTATTATTATTATTATTATATATATATATATATATATATATATATATATAATACTCAAATTATACTGATTCACACAATAACTTTTTTATTGTAAATAAAATTTAATTTAATTAATATAATTTGCTAGATACACTTTCCAGTACATCTACTATGTTACGACTTATCTCATTTTTAAACGAGAGCGACGGGCGATATGTACATACTTTAGCGCTATATTCAATATTATATAATATTAAAATTTACTTTTAAGTCCACCTTCAACTAAATATTTCAATTTAATATCCGTATAAATAACTTTATTGTAACTCATTTAAACTCTATTATAAACTACATCTTACCTGAATTTCCCCCAAGTTAAGGTAATTGAAAGTTAATAAAAATCTTTAAATACCCTCCACAACGGCGACATATAAATTAATTAAATAAAGTAAGATGTCTTGTGGATCATCATTTAATAAACAAATTCCCCTAATTAGATTAAAGTACCGCCAAATCTCTTGAGTTTCAAGATCATACCTATTAATCCCCTAATTTTATTTAATTTATATTTTCAATAATAGAGTATCTAATTCTAGTTTATTAAAAAAAATTTCACACCCTCATATAAAATAAAAATTTAAATTGTATACCTAAAAATTTAAATTTCACCTTATAATTTTTAATTTAAATTTACATTATTTTTATTAACTTTTTATTAATTATAAATTAATCAATATTCACTTATATGCTCCTGTTTAACCGCGAATGCTGGCACAAAATTTTACTATATTAAATAATATTTCTAAATCTAAATTTCTTTAATTTATTAAATTTAATTATTGCAATTATATAAATCATTAATTTTTAATTAAATCTCAATAAAAATTTACATATAAATAAAATTAATAATGAATAATAAAACCAAAATCAAACTTTACGAGTAACTTTTAAAATATTGGGAATATATATATATATATATATATATAAATGGTTATATATTAATTAATATAATAAATTATAAGTATAAA